TTTCTGGAGCAGTATGGGCTAATGAAGCATGGGGTTCGTATTGGAATTGGGACCCTAAGGAAACTTGGGCATTTATTACTTGGACCATATTTGCAATTTATTTACATACTAGAAAAAATGCAAAATTGCAAGATCAAGGTACAAATTCGGCATTTGTAGCTTCTATAGGATTTCTCCTAATTTGGATATGCTATTTTGGGATCAATATATTAGGAATCGGGTTCCATAGTTATGGTTCATTCCAATTACTATCTAATTGAATAAAATAAACTACATAAAGAATACATAAAAAAATCGTCTGATACACAATGAAATTTTGTGCAAGTTTTTGAGAACCCTTTAAATAGAGGAATTATTCAAATGGTTCTCAAAAACTAAAAACTTTAGATGTATCTCATTAAAATTTTAATTCACCCTTCCTTTTTTTTTCATTGTAACAACGAAGAATCGTTAAAATATGAAAGTCAAAGAATTCTAAGACTTTCTTTTCAATTAATGAAATTCATATTAATGAAATTCATTTCATTTAATATGAAATATAAAAAACAATTAGTATCTATAAAAATAATTAGATAATAGAACTTGTACCTTGTCAACCGATAACGGGAGAACGAAATCAGGATAAATACCAATTCCTATTACAGGTAGAAAGATACAGATCGAAACAAATAGTTCTCGTGGTCCAGAATCAAAAAAATTCGAATTTGGAATATTGAATAGCTTTTATCCATAGAAAATCTGACGTAACATAGATAATAAAAAAATAGGAGTTAATATCATTCTAATTGCCATTACAAAAGTAATCAAAATTTTTGGCATGAAAAGATATTTTGGGCTGGTAATTATTCCAAAAAAGACTAAGAATTCTGCAACAAAACCACTCATTCCTGGCAATGCAAGAGAAGCCATCGAGAAACTACTAAACATGGTAAAGATTTTTGGCATTGGGATAGATATCCCCCCATCTCTTCGAGATAAACAAAACATATTCTATCACAACTTGTTCCTGCTAAGAAAAAAAGTGCAGCACCAATCAATCCATGAGAAAGTCTTTGTAAAATGGCTCCATTAAGTCCCATGCCAGTTATAGAACCAATTCCTATAATTAGGGAAACCCATGTGAGATACGGAAGAATAAGCAACACTTTTTTTTTTTTAATTGCGTTGACCAAGAGAGGTTGAAGCTGCATAAATGATTTGTATTGTTCCTACTATCACCAACCGGGGAGATAATCTAGAATGAGCGTGAGCTAATAATTCCATATTGATCCGAATCAATCCATATGCTCCCATCTTTAATAAGATTCCAGCTAAAAGCATACATGTACTGTAATGTGCTTCTCCGTGGGTATCTGGTAACCATGTATGTAGGGGTATCATCGGCGATTTGACAGCATAAGCAATAAGAAAACCAAAATATAGTATTATTTCTAATGCTGCAGGATACGATTGATTAGCTAATTTTTCTAAATATAATGTTGGTTCATTGGAGCCATATAAACCTATACCTAGAACTCCTATTAAGAGAAAAATGGAACCTCCGGCAGTGCATAAAATAAACTTTAAACTTTGTAGCCGAGTACAGGCGTTTTTTTCCTCCCCACACGATGAAAAAAAGTAAAAGGTCTCGAGAAGAAAATGATCCTATTTGGCCACTATACATTGCTAACATCAAGAAATAGAAAAATCTCGGATTTCGAGTAACTGGCCAAGCTGCTAAAGTAGCTAAAGTAGTGATAAATCCTGTCAGTAAAATGGGTCCTATGGAAAGTCCATTGATTCCCAGTCTCCAGTGAAAATCAAAAAGATTGATCCATTTCAAATCCTCCTTCAATTGGGTTAATGGATCGTCCAATTTGAAATGATAACAAAATACATAGCTCATTAGAAGGAGCTCTAGTATACATATACATAGAGTGTACCACCTATAACCTTATTTCCCCTATGAGGGAAAAAGACAATTGAAGAACCCGCGAATATGGGCAAAACAAGAAGTATTGTTAACCAAGGAAAATAACTCGCGATAAAGGCAAGATAAAATTAGACCAGAAAAGCCCGTGCTCGGGAGAAGAATAATATATTTTCTTTTCTCGAGTACGGGCTTTTGTCAGTAAAGAGGAATCAACTGATTCAAGTGGAGTTTTTTGTCAAATATCAATAGGAAAGACCCATGCTGCGAGTTGTTTCATGCCATAAATAAACACGGACACTCAAAAAATCCGTTGGACAAGCGGATTCACATCTTTTACAACCTACACAATCTTCGGTTCTTGGGGCAGAAGCTATTTGCTTAGCTTTACATCCGTCCCAAGGTATCATTTCCAATACATCCGTGGGACAAGCTCGAACACATTGGGTACATCCTATACATGTATCATAAATCTTTACTGAATGTGACATTGGGTCTATAAATTCCAATTTTGAACACAAAAGATTTTCAATCTGGTAAAATAAGAAAATGAAATAAATCATATATTTTTATTGTAGACACCAGATGAATCAATGATTTATAAAAATCTTAAGAATTAATCTATTTTTTAATCTGTTTATGATAAAGGGCCAAGATACTTTGATTTCCATTTCAATAACCATTAAATATGAGAATATGAGTTTACAAATTTAATTCATGTTAATTTTACTATATATCTATATAGATATAGAAATCTAATATTTTAGTATTTTAGAAATAGAATAGAATATAGAAATATAATTCAGGATATGATAATATATTATATATCAGATGAATACATTTGTTATTAGGTTAGTGATAGAATAGGTTAGTAACTCTAAATCATAAATCTATATGAAAAAATATAAGAAAATAAATAAGAAAATAATATGAATAGAATATTCTATTGAATTCTAATTCTATTAGATTCTATTTAGAATATTTTAAAAGTCTTATTTTTTTTATTTATATGGGAAAATAGAATGGGAAAATAGAAGAATTAGGACTAATTCTTCAGCAAATTCGATTGATTGATACGAGTTGATTTTCTGTTACGATGGATCGACGAAACAATAGCTAGCCCAATAGCTGCTTCAGCAGCTGCAATGGCTATAACAAAGATTGCAAAAATTTATCCCTTTAATTGTCGACTATCAAATATATCGGAAAATGTGACGAGATTTATATTCACCGAATTCAGTATAAGCTCAAGATACATAAGTGCTCTAACCATGCTTCGGCTTGTGATCAGTCCGTAGATACCGATAGAAAATAAATAAACACTTAGACAAAGTACATGTTCTAACATCATTGATAAATTCCTCATCTATCTCAATTCATTTCAATATGAGAACAAAAATTAAACCGATTCAGTTGACTAGAATAGAAGAATTACAGAACAAAAGAAGATATTCACAGTAGATTGAGATTCAATCCATTTTCATCCTTGAAATTTCAAGAATGAAGTTCTTATTAGACTAGATTATTGATATTAGATTATTGACGAGCCATAGTAATTGCACCTATCAAAGAAACTAAAAGAATTATAGAAATGAGTTCAAAAGGAAGATAAAAATCTGTGGATAAATGAATCCCAATTTGTTGAACGTTACTTATTAAGTCCTTTTCTATAATCTGATTTGATCTTGTAGTCCGAAGAATTCCGTACCATGACGTATTTGGGATAGTAGTCATTAATGAAAAAAAAAAAAAAAAAAAAAAAAGATACTTGTACATACCAATGAAGTGATTCTATCTCCAATGGTCCACAAATAGGAATCATTGGAATATTCTGAACCGTTCATGAACATCACAGCAAATATGATTAATACATTTATGGCTCCCACATAAATAAGGAACTGCGCGGCAGCTACAAAATAGGAATTCAATGAAATATAGAATAAGGATATACAAACGAGAACCGATCCCAATGAAAAGGCAGAATCAATGGGATTGGTAAGTAATACTACTCCCAGACCTACTAAGATAATAACTGATCCCAGAAATACTACAAGAATATCATGTATTGGTCCAGGTAAATCCATTCTGAAATAAAAAATAAATAAATAAGTCAAAATATTTCATGACCTTACTAAGGATTCAGTAAAGGAACTATTTTTTTATATGATACCTTTCTAATTGAATGAAAAAGAATGAAAAAAAATGGATATCATTAGATAGATAAAATAAAATTCTTTGGCTAATAATACTTTATTCTAATTTATTCTAAACCAAAGCTTAGTAATTGGTAATCGTTCTTGAACCAAGGAAGGGATTTTTATTTTTTCATTTGATTTGTTGAATCCATAACTGTTTAAATTGTATAATCTCCAATTATTGAAACTGGTAACCGACCTAAAGAAATTTGATTATAATTCAATTCGTGACGATCATAAGTGGAAAGTTCATATTCTTCAGTCATTGATAAACAGTTTGTTGGACAATACTCGACACAGTTACCGCAAAATATACAGACACCAAAATAAATACTATAATGAAGCAGCTGTTTTTTCTTAATATCTTTTTTCCAATTTCCAATCAACAATAGGAAGGTCTATTGGACATACGCGGATACATACTTCACAAGCAATACATTTATCAAATTCAAAGTGGATTCGACCACGAAAACGCTCTGATGTGATTGATTTTTCATAAGGATATTGAATAGTTACAGGTAAACAATTTTTATGGGATAAGGTAATTACGAAACTTTGTCCAATGTACCTTGCGGCTCGTATTGTTTGTTTGCCATAATTCATGAACCCAGTAACCATAGGTAACATATTTTAGATATCCATCAATAAGATTTATGTTTATGTTTCTTGGGTGAGATAAGTTAGAAATATAGAATATTCATTGTTGTTTTCTCTTAATTTCTTATTTTTATTTCTACTTTATAGTGAAACAAGTTGAAAAGAAGTTGTTAATAATAGATTACCTAGAGAAATAGGTAAAAGAAATTTCCATCCAAGATTTAAGAATTGATCCATTCTCATCCTAGGTAAAGTCCATCTTGTTGTGATAGGAATGAACAGAAACAAATAAGCTTTAGCTAATGTAATAAAGATACTAATTGCTATTACAAAGACTCTAAACATTTTATTTATTCCAAAAAGTTCAGCAAGAGATATGTACGGAATAGAAAAATTCCACCCACCTAAATAAAGAACTGTTACAAATAATGAAGAAACTAAGAGATTTAGGTAAGAAGCAAGATAAAAGAATCCGTATTTTATACCTGAATATTCGGTTTGATAACCTGCTACTAATTCCTCCTCTGCTTCTGGTAAATCAAAAGGTAATCTTTCACATTCTGCTAGAAAAGATATTAGAAAAACTAGAAATCCTATGGGCTGACGCCACAGATTCCATCCCCCAAAACCATATTTGGACTGTGCCTCAATTCTATCAACTGTACTTGAACTGTTAGATAATTATAGTCGATGATAACATCACTGCTCCCATCGCTATTCCAAAACCGTACATGAAACCTAAGCTTCATACGGCTCCTTTATGGCCACAAAGAAATGTAAGGTAAGGACTAGTTTAGTATTCTTGCTCTCCTTGGACCCTAGGTAAATACAATGTAAAGATACACTGGATGTTGGAGAGTCCTCAATTTGACCAATAAAATTCTGTCTGCTAGAATAAGAAAAAGCACTTCCGAATGGATCTCATCCCTTAGAATAATAATATTCTAATGAATAGAATCAAAAATTCTTTTTGTTCAGCAATAACTTAAGCCTTCAATAAAATACTGGTTCTATTCATAAATAGAAAGATTTAGACATTAGTTAATCAATCATGATAAGAATTTCCATATGCATATGTATCAAGAAAGAAAGATTTTCTTATTATTCCCGTTTTATTCTTTTTTCTTTTTTTATTATATTATATTATCATATTGCAATATTGCATTCTATTTGTCTTGTTCCTTTTCTTCTTTCTCAAAACTAAAAAAAGGAAAGAAAATAATAATAACTGATTTAATTAACGAGTTTTTGGTTCCCGAATATCTAACTGATCTATTAATTTCTTATAACGCATTTTATTTTTCTTTGACAAATAAGTCAATAATCGTTGACGTTTTCCCAGAATTATTCGTAGACCCCTTTGCGATAAAAAATCTCTTTTGTGCAATTTTAAATGTGAAGTAAGTCTCCGTATCTTATTGGTGAAATGGGATACTTGAAATTCAACAGACCCACTATTTTCTTCTTGTGTAATAACTGAGATCAATGATTTTTTGACCATAAATGAAAGTTTCTATTTTTCTTTTCTGTGAATTTTACCGATCGGGAAAAATAATAATATTTCTTAGACCAGTTATTTTTATCTAGTATACATCAAAATTGTATTTTATTCATATACTACTTTGTTTTTTATTTATGTGGTTTATGTTTTGTATATTTGATCCAAATATACAAAACATATATGTATTCAGGAACTAGAACAATTTATTTTTACTTAAAAGGATTCCGCTCTTCCTAGTGAAAATTGATACGCTATGAAATTAGCATCATGTATTAGAATATTACACAGTGTATATGTTTCGGCTTTTATCTACCTAATAAATTAATCCACTATAATTTTTTTTTTTCATTTTTCATTGGAATTGAATTCATTCTGAATTGTGAATACATATGTATTCTTGACATACTAAAACGACTGCCATTATTGGTATCAAACCAATAGCGATTCATACAAGCTACATCTTCTAATCGATAATTGGGCCAAAGAAACAATTTGAATTTAATGAGATTTTTTCTATCTGTATTAATATGTTTGTTCTCATTGAAAAACTTCCCACATTTTCTTATTTTGTTTTCGTTGCAAAATCTTGGATTTCTATCCACAACATTAAAATTTGGCAAATTGAAACAAATTCGAATTCGAAATTCTCTACGACGTCTGGGAGATAGAATATTTTCAGGAATAAGTAAATCATAATGATTTTTGTCTCCACTCAAAAATATGTTGCTGTGTCGTGCAATGGATTTTTCAACCTCCTTTTTATCAATATATCTTTTTTTTGTGTATTTTAGATTTGTTTGGTGTTTCTTATTATCAACCAATGAAATATCCATAGTTTGATATATAATAGATTTTCCGTTCCTTCGTATAGATAGACAAATTGGTTCAATAATAAATATTCCCTTTCTTATCAATTCTGCAAGAACTAGGTCCTTTTGAATCAGCATTTCATCTAGATTTATTTCACCTCTTTGAATCGAAGATATAGCAATATCCTTTGGATTTATCAGTCTAAGTAGGAGACAATATACCCTGATATTTTTCATAATTTTATTATTCAAGGGATCAGCCCATCTTAGTTGAAAAAGGAAATATTTTTTCAAAAAAAAATACAGTTCCGTTTCATTCTTACTCTTATATTGTTTTATATCCTTTTTTAGTTTGAATCTTGCGTAATCTTCTTCAACCTTGGAATTTCCTAATTCAAGATCTTTTTTCTTTTTATATGATTTCTTTGGATTTACGTTAATGTTTTTACTTGTTTCATTTATAGAAAAATGAAAAAGGAGTGATTTGATTGGGATGATCCAAGGTTGAATTTTATATACATCAAAAAGTAGCACAAATTCTGGGAAGAACCAAGTTTCTAGATTGGATATAGTATCATGATTTGATGCCGTATGATAGAACCTTTTTTGATTGCATGGGAATGAAAAAAAAAGATCTTTTTTTTTCATTTTTTTTAAATTATTAATTTCAGTCTGAGTATTTTTATGAATCTTGATGCCAATATGTGCATTGGCCCAGATCTCAATATTCTTTATAAAACAAAGATGAAGAATTCTACAATCAAAATATTTTCTATCCAAACTATTTCTATTTCTATCAATAAGATATACTTTTTCTAGATAATCATTACTCGGTATACTTACTAATACATAAAATAATTCAGGTTTCAATGTATTGAAATGATATGGAATTTCTTGGTCCCCGTTTCTTTCTAATGTTGATTCAGAAGTGTATAAATTAAGGAGGCTTATGTACTTATAAGATAAAAGATCATATCTGTAATGTTTTTTCCATTTGTTTTTTTGACTCATAAATGAATTTACCGCATAGTCATTTTTTTTCATGGAATAAATGAATTGATATTTTTTATATAAATCCAATTGGTTTGATTCCTTGTTTTTAATCATACAATGTTTATTTATTCTATTTCGGTATTCTTTAGGTACTAATTGAGACCTTTTTTTTTGAGATAAATCGTATTGATAAGAAACTTTTAACCAATTTTTCCATTCGTTCATTACATATGTATGTATTTTTTTATGTCTTGATTTAGAATTCAATATTCCGTGGATCATAAAATAGTTTTTTAAATTATCCTTAAAAAAAGGATAGCTCCCTTGATATTGAAGTACAGGTCTCAATTGAGACTTATTAAGTAATTGATTTTGTGATATTCTGTAAAAAACATATGCTTGGGACAGGGAAGATAAGTTCCAATAAGTATTGGAATTTTGATTGCTATTCTTAGTATTATCAGTATTTGAAAACAATTTTTTTATAGTCAAAATAAAATTCATTGTATTTTGATTTGTTTCATCAATTCCTTCTTGTTCTTTATTTATTTCATTGTTGTAAATGGGTTTATTAAAGATCTTTTTTGTTGATTCAAAGAAAAGTTGTGTATTTATCTTAGAAATGGTAATGGTACATAGCCAAATATCTATGTATATTTTTTCAATGAATGATTTAATAAAGTAGTGTGATTTACGCATTAATCGGATATTCTTCTTTTTTAATGTTTTCCAAAAATGTTTCTGTGATCCCGATCTTTTATTATCATAAATTATAACTATTTCTTTTTCTTTCTTGTCTTTTGCGGTTCGTTCAATTTGATTCTTGATTTTGATTGTTTTATCAGAAAGATCTTTAATTCTTCTTTCTATTAGTGAATAATTTAACCAATCTATTGTTCGATTTATAACGAACGATTCTCGAAGAATCTTATTATTTCTTTTGAAATCTTTTTTGTTTTCATTCGGTTCATATACTTTTTTTATCCTCAATTCAAATAAGAAATTTGGATTTACTTTCTCCCTTTTTTTCATTATTAGGTTGATAACTCGAACTCTTTTTATGACTCCTTTTGTTTTTTCTTTTATAACTTTTAAAAAGGATTTTATTTTTTTATTGAAAGATTTTAGAACTTGTAAAAATCTTTTTTTTGCCTTTTTTTTGATTTTTTGGAGTTCTTTATAAATAGGTTCAAAAAAAAAAGGTCGTTTCCGGGGAAAACCAAAGGGAAGTTCCGCTTCCATTCCCCAGACTGTTAAAAAACAAAAATTTGTTTTTTTCTCTTTTTTTTTCATTATATTTATATGATGAGATCGTGCCTTAGATTTTCTCCAAGGTTTTAGACAGAAAGGATATAGAATCTTTATCTGAATACCGTTTATTAACCAATCTTGGGGAAATTCTGTTTCTGATAATTGAACACCATTATAGGTACATTTAATATGCATTTCTCTATTCCATTCCTTAAAATCCTCGTCCCACTCGGGAATTTGGAATAATAACATACGGAAAATATTTTTGGTTATTATTAATGAAGGCAATATAATGTATTTTCTAAGAAAAGATTGGGTTACTAACATCAAACCTCTTATTACTTGAGTAAATATAAAGGTATCCCAAGCTTCTGATATTTCTATCTGTTCATTTTTATAGTTTTTTTCCTCTTTATCCTTTTCTTCTTTTGTATCTTCATTTTCAAAATAGGAAATTGTGAATTCTGATTCTTGTTTTCTGTCCATCCAATTCCTAAAAATTTGATTCTTTATTTCGTTTATATCAAAAGAGGAAAAAAAAGAAGTTTTGTCTAGACGATCCAAAAAAAGCGGGGAATGTACATTTACTTGAAATAGGTCCCAAATAACTGTTTTACGTCTTTTAGCGCGCATGGATCCTTTGATTAGATTGCGACGAAAATCCGATTGTTGTGAGTAACGTATCAAAGTAACTTCTCCCTCTTCCATTTGATCATCATTTTTATCATTGTTACTAATACTAGAA